TATATACGTATTATTTATTTATTTATTTATATATTTAATATATATTAAATATATAAATAAATAATACAAAAATAAGGGTTCTTTTCTTGATTGATTTGTTCTACAAAGATAGAACTTCTAAAATTTTTAGTTATATTATTATTACAATTTATAATTGGACGTTTCTATGAGATAATAGATCGTTGACCCTTGGTAAAAGGAGAAGAAGCCTTTTCAGTATTCTTATTATCAATTAGGTAAAAAAAGAATCAAACAGATGGAGAAAAGCCGGCTATCGGAATCGAACCGATGACCATCGCATTACAAATGCGATGCTCTAACCCCTGAGCTAAGCGGGCTCGCATAACATAAATTGTACACACATAGAAATTTAGTAAACTACTGGAATCTTAGCTATTAACTGTTCGTTCATAATTAATAGGAATATAGAAAAGAATATAGAATTTCAAAAAAATATTGGATATTTGAATATTATAAAACATAGCAATTAATATAACAATTAAGATAGCGATATAGAATTTCGATCTATTTATCAAATAGATTTTTATCTATAATCAATATCTTAATTAGCTTAATTCGATAGTAAGATTTTTTTTTGAATTCAAATGACATTTGAAATTCAAAATTTCTCTTTATTGACTATTCTAAATTTACTAATTTAAGAATATTGTCTACTCTAAAACTTTACTAGTTAAATAAATTATTAATTATTTAAATTATTATATAATTTAAATAGAATTTAATGAAAATTTTTTCATTTTCTATTCTATATTTCTATTTATTTAGACGATTAAATATATTTAGAAAATGAAATCTAGTAATCAAATTACTATAACCTAGTAATTAACTTAGAATCTTATTGTATAATCTTCTTATATACATTATAATATTCGAAAAAATGGAATTCAAAATAATTCGAATTTTCTTATAATTATTTATAAATTTATAATTAACGAAATTATTAGTTATAGCCATTAGATTAATTATGTCTATTAATGAAATTCTATTTCTAATAATAAATTTCATAAAAAATTTACTTTTGAGTTCTTTTTAGTTAAGAGGTTTGTCCTAAGAAAAGGATAAGAATAAAATGAGAAAGAAAGGTTAAATCCCTATAAATGCAATCCAGATCATACTGAAACATCCCTGTGTTTTCATTCGAAAAGGCGAAAGCTAAGACAAAAAAAAGAATCGACCGTTCAAGTATTCAAAATTACCCGCTAAAAATGATCTAAATAGGGGCATGTTTGCCTATATCATATACATAATAATAGATTTATGTATAAAAATATGTATATTATTACACTATATAATATATATATATAGATATCCATCTATATTGAATTGAATTTCGGATACAGAAATGATAGAATCTTTTCTGATTGGACCAAATACCAAATAGGAGTTTCTGATAGAGATGAAAGTAGATAGACACGAAATCAAAAGTAGGAGAAAACGCTTTTCAATAGGGGAACTTCTATCGAATGAATTCAACGGTTTCGGCATAATATAAATGAAAGAAAAAGGAGGGCGGTATCGTAATAAGATCCTAATCACAAAAAAAAAAGGGGGGATATGGCGAAATTGGTAGACGCTACGGACTTAATTGGATTGAGCCTTGGTATGGAAACCTACCAAGTGATAACTTTCAAATTCAGAGAAACCCTGGAATTAAAAACGGGCAATCCTGAGCCAAATCCCGTTTTCTGAAAACAAACAAAGGTTCAGAAAGCGATAATAAAAAAGGATAGGTGCAGAGACTCAATGGAAGTTGTTCTAACAAATGGAGTTGGCCACGATGCGTTAGTAAAGGACTCCTTCCATCGAAACTCCAGAAAGTATGAAGAATAAACGTATATATACGTACTGAAATACTATCTCCAAACCAAATGATTAATGACGACCCGAATCTTTTTTTTTTTATATAAAAAATGAAAGAATTGGTGTGAATCGATTCCAAGTTGAAAACAGAATGGAATATTCATTGATCAAATCATTTACTCCATCGTAATTTGATAGATAGATCTTTTGAAGAATTGATTAATCGGACGAGAATAAAGATAGAGTCCCGTTCTACATGTCAATATCGACAACAATGCAATTTATAGTAAAAGGAAAATCCGTCGACTTTAGAAATCGTGAGGGTTCAAGTCCCTCTATCCCCAAAAAGTCCCATTGGATTCCCTAATTATTTATCCTATGCTCTCATTTCGTTAACGGTTCAAAATTCGTTATGTTTCTCATTCATTCTACTCTTTTAGTTTACAAATGGTAATGGTCTGAGCGGAAATTTTTTTATTTTCACAAGCCTTGTGATATTGTGATATATAGGATACACGTACAAATGAACATCGTTGGGCACGTAACCCTGATTGTAAATTGTAATGATTAACAATACATATTCTTACTTGTATTGTACTGAAACGCACAAAGTCTTCTTTTTGAAGATCCAAGAAATTCCACCAAGACCTGGATAAGGCTTTGTAATCCCCTTTTCGTC